ACAAAGAAAAAGAGGGTCCCGCCGAGTTCTTAAATAATCATCATACTTTATTTTTCGTATCAATATTCGTATAAATGACAAAATGGATTATCCCCCCTTTTTCTAATATTTCAAATATTTCAAAAAACTCCATTAGACTTTTTTTCTGGGCAGTGTTTTTGAAAAAGTAACTTCATTAATTGATTCAGAACATTTGTTCCTCGATAGTATCTAGCGATACTTTCAAAGTTAACAGAAAGAAGGAATTATTCAATTTCCTTTTCCTGTGTGACACACTTTTGCTATTTTTTCTATACTAATAGAACTTCAGTCCTATTTATTTGAATATTTCATTTCATCAAAATTGAATTTTGAAATTCATTGAACAAGTTCTATTTGCTCTAAAAACTTGCTTGTTTGTCCACTCCTTTATTTTAATAGTTAAATTTTACACTTATATGTATACATAATAAAATCAATCCAATTTATATCCAATCCGCGTAGAAAACCAAAAAGAATGTTATGATAATCCTGGAAAAACTATCAACTAAGTCGGAATCTTTGAGGAATCAGATCGGGAATCATTATTATTTCAACACAAGACAAGAAAAAGAAAGGGATGCGGAAATTTTTTTCTTGTGTCGAAGAACGGCAAGATGAATAGAATAATATCTCCTAGAATACTTTGTTCCCTCATTTAGCCTTTGTTTTTCCGCTTACTTATTTTTTTTTGGTATTTAGTCAAATTTGATTCTATTAGATTAAAAAAAAACTATTGATAGATTTTATGACAGTTAAATCTGTCATATAGTGACATAATCGCACTGCTCCAATTTGGATTAAAAAAACATAAAGAGGGGAGGTCTTCTTATCAAGTAATATTCTTCTTATCAAGCAATATGCATACTATAACTAGAAATGCAGTACAAGTAATTACCCCAATCCGATAGAAATCAAAAAAGAATATAAACAAAAGCAAAATGCTTTTCAAAAACTCTTTTGGTATGATAAACAAAATTTTTTTCTTTTTAAGAACTTGATATTGATAAATCCGAAGATCTAAAAATTCATTTCGGACAATTGAACCTTCTCAAACTGTTTCTTTTTAAGAACCAAAAATATTTGTGCCAAAATAACCGATGCTAAGAAGACCAAAAGGCCTTGGACACGTAATGGGTCTTGAAGTACTATTTCAGCATCCCCCTGACCAAATCCGCCCACATTAGGATTACTCGTTAATGGTTGATCAAGTTTGATGGATTCACCTTCTGAAATAAGAAGTTCTGGTCCTGGAGGTATAATATCAACCACTTGACGTGCCTCTGACGCATCCGTTATGGTTATTTCGTATCCCCCTTTTTCTTTTCGTATTATTTTGCTTACTCTACCTGTTGCTGTAGCATTATAAACCGTATTGTTACTCTTGCTCCCGTCGGGATAAATCTGACCTCTTCCCCTGTTCCCGCCTACGTATATGGGATATTTTAAGAAGTGAACATCTTTCTTAGTGGCAGGATCCGGCGCAAGAATAGGAAAGGTTATTTCACTATATTTTTGACCCGGAACAGGACCTATCACAAGAATATTTTTTTTAGTGGGGCGATAGCTCTGAAAAGATAGATTACCTATTTTTTCTTTCATCTCTGGCGAAATACGATCAGGAGGAGCTAATTCAAACCCCTCGGGTAAAATCAGGACGGCCCCTACATTCAAGGCTCCCTTTTTACCATTAGCAAGAACTTGTTTTAGTTGCATATCATAAGGAATTCGAACAACTGCTTCAAATACAGTATCAGGAAGTATCGCCTGTGGAACCTCAATACTTACAGGTTTATTAGCTAAATGACAATTGGCACATACAATACGGCCAGTTGCTTCACGTGGATTTTCATAACCTTGCTGTGCAAAAACGGGATATGCATTTGAAATAGATGCCCCAGTTATTATATATATCATTAGCGATACGGAAATGAAGCGAGTAATCTCTTCCTTGATCCAAGAGAGGGTCTTTTTAGTTTGCATGGTCCAATGTTGATACCGAAAAGTTCTACAATAAAATTGAGTGGGTCACTAGCGGAGTTCCCTAGCCACGACGTTGCTATTTACTGAAAAATTTTTACTAAAATGTAAAAATTGGAATCTCTTGGATGTGTGGATGTATAGACAAAATGTATAAAATATAAAAAAAGTAAAATTTGAAGTGTTTAAAAAATAACCAACCTTCTAAAAATTTTGTCGGTGGATCATTATTTTTCAGTTATTCATTGAATGATAAATTACTACAAGTGATGGAGATACACGATTTAAATAACGGAAGATCCAATATTTAAAAATTGTATCCAAAATGACTGGAAAAGTGGAAACAAGGCCAGATATAATTTGATCATTATGAGCAAATCCAAAATCTTTGTAGACAGAGCCAATCATTAGTTCCCAACCATGAGGTGAGTGGAATCCTATACATAAGTCAGTTAATAAAAGAATAGAAAAGGCTTTTATTGTGTCGCTTAAATTATATAGGAATTCTTGAACCCAAGAATTAAGAATAATAAGTTCTTCATTACCTAGAATAGAATAACCACTTAGAATAACGAAACAGAGTAAATTTGTCGAGAAGTGCAAAATCATATGGATACTATCTTCATTATACATCTTGATCAATTGAATCGTTTCTTTGTGGATTCTTCCGATACGAAACCTTTGTAAATGTGTTTCCGGGTATTCCTTTAGCATTTCGTCCAATAGGAAGAGTTCCTCGAATTCTATGAAGTTCGCTAGAATACTCTTTTCTTGAATATCACTTAAAAAAGTTTCAGATTTACTAGTATTCCACCAATTAGTAACCCAAGATTCCAGACTTTTATTAAATGAAAAAGAGATCCACCGGGGCAAAAATACTATCGATGTAAGATATAAAAGGGGAATGAATGCTTTTTTTTTTTTCATTTTTTTGTCTGTAAATTTTGACCGAACCCCGTCTCATTCGTCGACTCTAGACGATCTACTATTTCTATCCAGCATAAGTTCTATTACAAGACGTCGAACTTCTATATCTAAATATCTAAATTTATTATCTATTTTTTTTATTAGTCCAGTGGTTAGTTAGTCTTTGAATTTCGAAAAAATTACAGAATCATAGTCTAAAAAACGAAAGAATACATGACTGACAAAAAAAATGTATTGTTTAGTATATTTCATTGTATTGTTGAGTATATTATATAATATACGTCTTCTTTGCTTCATCAGTATTGTGGAGAAACTTCAGTTAAGTTATACTCTAGAAACAAAAAAGCAAAAGAAAGGACTCCTGGCCTCCTCGTAAGACAAATGTTTATTCTTCAGTTTTCAGTTCATTTCAAACTACTTCAATTGGTACGCGCAAAAAAGAAGCCAATTCCGCAGCTTTTTGCTCAACTTCTCGTGGAGTCAAATTTTCATCAGTACGAATCAAAGGAATGACCCCCTGGCCTCTGATTTCCATATAAAGGACACGCCGAGCATAAATACCCTCTTGAACTTCTATTCTGATAGACTGAATATCTTTCATAAGAAATCGGAGTAAGATGCGCCGATTTTTTCCAGGAAATCCCCAACGAAACATACACACGATTCCTTCTTTTCTATCGAATCGATCATAACCGCTACCCACATTCCATGAAATTGTACACCACAAATAAGAGCTAATAAATAGACCAGCGATCCCATAAAAAGACATCACGATCCCTTGGGGAAAAAAAACGATTTCCTGAGACGGAAATAAAGATATCAAATTTCTGTCAAGGTAACTGGAAATTCCAACCAATAAAAACCCCAATGAACCTAAAAAAAGTATAAAAGCCCAACAGAAATTACTTGTTTTTCGAGACCCCACTATAAGTTCTATCCATATATGTTCTGATCGCCAACTCATACTAGATCCGGTTGCATTTTATTGGAAGTGAGAGACTAGCCCGCATAAATTTTACTTTACTTTTTTTGTTTCCGAAGTAACTTTCATCAACTCGCACCATTCTGATGTGCATTTTTGGGAGGAATTCATCCAATTTGTTAGTCTAAAATACTAAAATGAAGCACTCTCGTACGATCCCCTATCTACGCGCATACGGATATTTTTACTTTGCGTTTATTTCAGGCATCTACTCCAATCTTGATTGATTTTCAAATGGCTCATTTATTAATATATCATATTCACGTCTGCATAAAAAAATATCATATTCACGCCTGCATAAAAAACCCTTCTTTTATCGTTGTCATTTTTTTTAATGTTATACGATAATTATACTAAATATATATCTAAAACGGATATTTCTGTTATGATTCAAGTATAGGTCTTGAAAAAAAAAGTAAAACTTTCTTTCATCGAATCTAAAAAATCTTGTTTTTTTGAACATGAAGAGATAAGGAAGCCATTGCAATTGCCGGAAAGACTAAGCCTACTAAAGGCACAAAAATAGAGGGTAAATTGTTAAGAATTGTCATAGGCTGGGCACCCCCGATTGAATATTTGTATCTGTTATTTATTGTTATATTAATCTTTTTACTTACTATATTCTATATTATTATTGTTAAAAAGAGAAAGATATCTTCTAATTATTAGAATTCGTATTCTAATTCGTATATAGTATATCTAATATAGTATAATTTTAGTATATCGAAGTGAATCTAAGTTTAAGTATTAAATAAGTATTATAGAATGAAAGTGCAAGGAATCTAGAACTAATTAAATGAGCTTATTCAGTTTTCTACATGAAATATATAGATATAAATGATAATCCACTTCCACTTCTTTTTTTCTTTGTTATTCTTTAAATATCTTTTTCTTGTTTTATAACTTTAATTTTAATAAAGTAATGTAATTGTAATAAAGTAATGTAATAAATAATAAAGAGTTTCTTCCACTTATAAATGCAAATAAATTGTAAATTCCCGAAAACTTCGTTATAATCCGAAGGTAAGAAAATAAGATGAAATTTTTTTATTTATTATTTTCATTACCCAATTGAATTTCGCGGAAAAAATAATTTCGTTCTTTTAGCTTGTTGCTAGTTGATAGAGGTTTCATTTCCTACTTAGTAATCAAGAATATCAGTAATTATCTACATGATTCTTTCTACAATTCTACAAATTCTTCTTATGTCACAAAAAACCATTCGTTGGATTTTTCCTATTTTTTTTGATAAATCGATAAACAAATACTTGTTCACTAGAACCCCAAAAATGGAATTCATTTAATTAACTTAAAGCTATACTTGAGTTATGATTCAAAGGAAAGAACGCGTGAAGCTGAAATAATTCATTCAGAACACTTTTTAACAGATTACGTGGTACGATTAGATCGAATAAGCCCTTATGGAATAAAAATTCAGCCGCTTGTGAACCCTCAGGTACTGTCTTATTCAATGTTTGTTCAATTACTCTTTTACCTGCAAATGCAATATAGGCGTTCGGTTCAACAATAATGATATCCCCCAACATAGCAAAACTAGCAGTCACCCCGCCAGTCGTAGGAGATGTAAGAATTGATATATAAAATAACTTTTTATTCGATTGATAATCATATAAAGCAGAAGATATTTTAGCCATTTGCATCAAGCTCAAACTTCCTTCTTGCATTCGTGCTCCTCCGGAAGCACACACTAGAATAAGAGGTAAAAGCTTATTGGCAGCATACTCGATCAAACGAGTGATTTTCTCGCCTACTACGGATCCCATACTACCCCCCATAAACTGAAAGTCCATAACCCCAATTGCTACGGGAATGCCGTTGAGTTGGCCTATACCTGTTTGAACAGCCTCAGTTAATCCTGTCTTTTTTTGATAAGAATCAATACGATCTTTATAGGGTTCTTCCTCCGAATGAAATTCAATGGGATCCAGAGATAGCATGTCTTCATCCATAGGATTCCACGTGCCTGGATCAATCGAAAGTTCAATTCTATCTGAACTACTCATTTTCAAATGATATCCACATTGTTCACAAATATCCATTCGTGATTTCAAAAATTTCTTATAATTTAATCCATAACAAATTTCACATTGAACCCACAAATGCCTATATTTTTGAGTTACATCAAGATCATTAGAACTTTCTCTTAGAGTTAAATCGATACTATTTGTGCCAGTTCTTAGACCGGAACTCTTATTTTCACTACAATTTCTGCTTTGATCACAAATGTGATTATAAAGGTAACTTTCATTATAATGTTCACTACTACTTAAAATATAACTATCAATCCAGATTTGAGAACGAAGATAACTATCAATGCAACTGTTGATGTAATTATTCCAACTATAATTAGTATCATACATATAATGATCATAGCGGGAGTCAGCACTCCTAGGTCCATTATTCAAATAACTAGAATTCCAATAACTATAAAAAGAACTTTCTAATTCATTAAGAAAAAAATGATCATTGTCAATCTCAAAAACTTGATTTTCAATATCCAAATATATGGAATAACTGTCTCTATTATTACTATCCCGAACCAAAAAAGTGTCATCCGCGCTGAAAGTCCGAATATCCCCCACGCCAACTAAACGATCAACATTCCTATTATCACGAGTACTACAACTCAAAATGTTTTTTTCTGTATCATTTAGAACGAGGTGTTCACTTACACGGGTATTCTCAAGAGGATCAAGACTATCCATTGATTTACTTAGCCGACACCTAGATTCTATCCCTCCATTGGATAACATCAAATTGAACCACCATTTTTCCATAGATCTTTCCTTCCACTAGTTACATCAAAATAAATAGATGAATAGTCATTTGATGAAAAATCATTTGAATATTTCATTTCCTCTCAGAATAAATAGACAGACCCAATCACTCGAATTCTTAACTTAACTAAAACTAATAAAAATAAAGAACATAGAAATCAAAGAGTGGGTATTGAAAAAAAATTTCTTTTGCTTTTATTTTAAAAGAACCTGGAATATCATTTCACTATATCACTATATATGGTTATAATGGAAACCTTATTTCAATTACAATAATTAATTAATTCTAAATAATAATTAAATATTAAATAAAAATTAATTAATAAATTATTAATTAATAATAATTCTACTAAATTACTAAATGAAATAATTAAATAGAAATAAAATAAAACTTTATCATGTTATGTCAAATTTGTATCGAGTAAAGAAATCTTTCTTTTCTTCCAGGAATAGGAAGAAGCATTTTTTTTTGAAAATCTCGTCTATTAATAACTTTCTATTTCAACACGGAAAGAAAAGGACAATATACCAGATGGGTAGAAATGGGTATAAAGAGTTGTGATACTTGGCTCGACCCATGTCCAAAACTACTGGATGTAAAAAAATACACAAATCTAGGGATCCTTAGGATTAATTGTGGATCCAAGACAATAACAATAGCTAACAATAGCAAAATTTGCGTTGTGTAGTTTTATACTTTGTATTTCAGTATTTCAGAGATCTAGCTAAGTATGTATATATCAAAAATATAATATATACAATTAGGATCCTTGTATTCGGCTCAATCCTTTTAGT